CATCCCAATCAGATTCAATGAGATGACAGTTTCTCAGCCCGAGTCTGTAAAATGAAAATTTTGATCAAATCACACATCGCAGTATACTAGGCCTTCTAATTCCTTAAGGGGCTTATCTAAAAGATTCGCAATATAACTAGGAAGACGTTTCAAATACCACACATGGGTCACTGGACATGCGAGTTTGATGTATCCCATTTGATATCTTCGTATACGAGAATCAACAAATTCCACCCCGCATTGTTCACAAAATTTTGGGTCTTCTTTTTCAGCTCCGATCACTCGATAATTTCCACAAGCACAAATTCCACTTTTTGTGGGTCCAGAGATTCTTTCACAAAACAATCCATCTTTTTCGGGTTTATTGGTTTTATAATGAAAAGTATAAGGTTTCGTCACTTCTCCAACTACCTCTCCGTTAGGTAATATTTTGTTGGCCCAAGCCTTTATTTGTTGAGGAGAAACTAGTCCAATTCTAAGCTGTTGATGTTTATACCGGTCAATCATAGAATAGAAATTATGATTCATTCAGATCAAGCTTCCTTCCTAGTAATCTGGAAGTTCTTCTCAGATACAAGGAAATGATTCAGTTCTAGAGCTAAAGATCGTAGTTCTCGAACGAGCAATCGAAAAGATTCTGGAGCATCCTCTGGGTTAGGTACTCTTCCTCCAGTGATCGTAGCACCAAGTACTTCTTGACGAGCTCTAATATGATCAGATTTATAAGTAAGCATTTCTTGTAAAATATGAGCAACACCAAACCCCTCTAGAGCCCAAACTTCCATTTCCCCTACCCGCTGTCCCCCCTGTTTCGCCCTTCCTCTAAGGGGTTGTTGTGTAACAAGTGCATAATGTCCACTAGAACGCCCATGGATTTTATCATCAACTTGGTGAATTAATTTTAGGATATAGGATTTTCCTATTAGAACTGGTTGTTCAAAAGGGTGTCCTGTTCTTCCATCAAATATTCTGCTTTTTCCCGGATATTCAGGTTCAAATACCCATGGATTTTTTGTTTGCTTACTGGCTTCATATAATTCAGAAAACACCAGTTTTCTGGAAGCTTCTTGTTCATATTTCTCATCAAAAGGTGCTATTCTATAATGTCTCTTTAGAAGATCCCCCGCTAACCCGAGTGAACATTCAAATATCTGCCCCACATTCATTCGCGAGGGTACTCCTAATGGGTTGAAAACCATATCAACGGGTGTTCCATCTTGCAAATAGGGCATATCTTGTCTAGGCAAAATTTTGGAAATAATACCTTTATTCCCGTGTCTTCCAGCTACTTTATCACCTACTTTGATTTCACGTTTCTGTGAAATATATACACGAATCATTTCTGGATTATAATTGGAACCCCCCTTTTTCTGAATCCATCTCACATCAATAACACGACCCCTTCCACCTATAGGTAGTTTTAGAGAAGTTTCTTTTGCAGTGGATACCTGAATTCCCAGTATGGCTCGTAATAATCTATCCTCTGGGGCATACGACGATTCATTTGCTGTCTGAGGTGTTAATTTACCTATTAAAATATCGCCAGTTTCTACCCAAGATCCCAGCATCACAACTCCGTTTCTATCTAAATTTCGGAGTAAATGAGCCTCTAGATGCGGTATTTCTTTAGTGATTCTTTCAGGTCCTTGGCTTGTCACATGAGTCTGAATTTCATATTTCCGGATGTGAAAAGAAGTAAAAATATCTTCATATACCAAACGTTCGCTAACTAGTACTGCGTCTTCAAAATTGTAACCCTCCCACGGCATATAAGCTACTAATACGTTTTTTCCTAAAGCAAGTTCCCCACCAAATGTAGCTGCACCATCCGCTAAAATTTGTCCCTTTTTAATGCATTTACCCCGCAAAACCTGAGGTTTTTGATGCATACAAGTATTTTTGTTGGAACGTTGATAAATAACTAATGGAATACTTATAGTAGTAGGAGCATATCCATTACTTGATAAAATGATCTTGTGAGTATCAGTATAAATAATTTTTCCCTCGTGTTCGGCTATAGCAGAAACCCCCGAATCTAGAGCAGTTTGGCGTTCCAACCCAGTTCCAACAATGCACCTCTCGGACCGAGAAAGCGGAACTGCTTGGCGCTGCATATTAGAACTCATTAAAGCCCGATTCGCATCATTATGCTCAATAAAAGGAATGAGGGAAGCTCCAATAGAAAAATATTGGAAGGGAAAAATACTTCTAAAATGAATTTGTTCCCATGCAATAGTCAAGAATTCTTGACGGTATCGAGCAGGAACAACCTGTTCTTCCTGAATACCTCGATTCAAGGCCAAAGAATTTCCTGCTGCTATCATATAATATTCATCTCTATTTGGTGATAAATAAACCATCTGTGCCTCTTTTGATCTTTCCGATATTTCATAAAACGGACTTTCTATGGATCCCCAACGACCAATCCTCACATGAATAGCTAAGGATCCAATAAGTCCAACATTGATTCCTTCAGACGTGTCAATTGGACAAATACGCCCATAATGGCTGGGGTGGATATCTCGTATCCGAAAACTAGCAGTTCGTCCCGTCAACCCTCCGGGACCCAAATAACTCAATTTTCGACCATGAACAATTTGTGTCAATGGATTAGTTCGATCCAACACTTGAGATAAAGGATGTAGTCCAAAAAACGATTCATAAGTGGTTGTTAATGAAGTTGAAGTTACCAAATTTTGGGGAGTCGGTATTAATTTATGTCGGATTGCTCCACATATAGTCCCTCGAACTGCATTTTCTAAACGAACAAGAGCCAGTCCGAATTGATCCTGTAATAGATCCGCTATAGAACGAATACGTTTATTTTTCAAGTGATTCATATCGTCAAGGGTACCCATTCCAAATTTCATTCCGATCAAATGATCCACAGCAGCCAATACATCTCGCGGTAACAAAAATGTATTGTTCTGAGGTATATCAAGATTCAATCTCCTATTAATATTTCGCCGACCAATTCTTCCTAATTCACATCTTTGTTGAAAAAATTTTTTTTGTAATTCCTTACATAAAGACTCAGAAAATACCGGATCCCCGCCTACACAAGCAAATTGTTGATAAAACTCTAAAATAGCATTTTCCTTTGACCCAATCTTTTTTTTCTCTTTTTCATTCAGGAAAGACAAGAAAATTTCAGGGTAACAAACATTATCTAGAATTTCTCTTAGATTCGAACCCATAGCCGATAATAGAACTAGAATAGATATTTTTTGTTTCCTACTCACACGGGCCCATATCCTTGCCTTTCTATCAATTTCTAATTCTGATCTTCCTCCCCAATCTGATATTATAGTGCTGGTATAGACAGAAATTCCGTTATGGTCCAATTCTGAACGGTAGTAAATGCCGGGACTTTGCAATATTTGATTGATCACAATTCTGTATATTCCATTTACTATAGAGGTTCCCAAGGAATTCATTAGAGGAATATTTCCAATAAAAACGGTTTGTTCTTGCATATCTCTACCGGTTTTCCAAATTAATCCCGCGGGTACATATAATTCAGAAGAATATGTGAGTGATTCATACACAGCATCTCTTTCTTTTATTAATGGTTCTACCAATTGATATCTTTCCACAAATAAATTAAATTCAATTTCTTGATCTGTATCCTCAATTTTTGGAAACTTATGAAATTCTTCCGTTAAGCCCTCATTAATGAACCTACAAAATCCCTCAAATTGGATTTGACTAAATCCAGGTATTGTGGACATTCCCTCATTTCCATCATTCCGGAGCATCTTAATCTTTAAGTTTTTTTTTATCGAAAAAATCCCATTATTGGCTCACTATTCATCGAACCATGCGGCTCGATTTAGCAATGATGGAATGTATATTCTGTTTACTGAATTACATGAAATTTTAACTAACTCCATATCCATATATGTATGTATTTCATACGTACGAACGGAGACGAAACGGAGGAATAAAGAACATTTTTTTCGACGCAAGTTCGAATTTGTGATAGGTACAAATGGAAATCAATTGATAAAGCATTCCTGGAAAAATTCTGTCACTGACACTTATGGAATCTTGTATAGAATATCAAAATTGATTGAATTTCTTTTCTACCTATTATTATGATATTACGATCCATCGGTTACCAAAAAATGGATTCAGATTAGAAATCTAATCCCTATGAATGAGATAAAGACAGAATAATCAAGAGTAGTGTAGAGTTTCCAGCACAATTCATTTCATGTTCAAAAAAAATTCGCGGATTCTTTTTTTGCTAGTCGATTTTTTAGAATTGCGAAATAAAAAAAGGAGTCGTATTAAAAAAAAATTTATTGAATTCATGCTGATATAGCTATCTATCTGCATATCACATCTTTTATCGTAATTTCACTTGGGGCAACAGAAGTCAGATTGCACTATATCATTCTTCTATTCGATATATTCAATGAAAAATGAAATAACGACGATATTCTATAAGAATAGGCATATGTACATCAAAGAGAGACTCGGCTCGATATCAGTGTAACAATTTCTGTTCTTGGATTTACACATACACATATATGTTGTTATAATTGATTTTTATAGTTAAAATTAAAAAAGATTAATTATTCAATAAAATTGATACTGATACTAATTAATCGTAAATAAATTGGATTGGTTTTGTTATGCCATTAAAGAAACACAACAATTTGAGATAGAAATTAATTGAAGAACCCTTCACTAAATCATTCAGAGTAAATATAGTTAATGGTTCCAATTTTCCCTGAATTTTGCAGTCTGTAACCAGAAATTTCTTTTTGCTCTTTTCAATAGAATAGACAGACAAGAAGAGTTTTTAAACAGTGTATGTTTTAAGATATAATCAATCAAAGAGAAAACTCTAAAAACCAGCTGCAATAAAAAAAAAAAAGAAAGAATTAAAAATCAAACAAATTAGGATAGATACTATTTTTATCCATTTTGGATCGATCGGGTTTGGCGACATGGCCAAGTGGTAAGGCGGGGGACTGCAAATCCTTTATCCCCAGTTCAAATCTGGGTGTCGCCTGATCAACAAAAAAATTGGGGAATTCAACGAATTCTTGCCCCACAGAAGAAGAGTAAGTAAGGCTTGGCTTAGAACAAATTGGAAATAGAGGTGTTGTATAGGTAACTAAATAGATAGTTATCTATCTTGATAGTCTATTTTGATGTCTTTGCTTATGCAGTAGTGGTACCAAAACAAACAATAGGTCTTACTATTCCTATATGTTCTATTAAGATAGGAGCCTTTTCTATTAAATTTCGGAAGAAAGTGTGTGTATCATATTTGTGTTTGATACTTTTCGCTTCTACCAGAAATCTTAGAATACAGGAACTTCTTAGGAGTGGATTCATTGGATTTATTCATAAATAAACTTAAGTCAGAATTCAATTTTGACTCTGCACCATTGATTCCACTATGATTATTGATCAATAATGGAATAATTCCTTCATAGAAATAGGAGACATAATATGGATATAGTAAGTCTTGCTTGGGCTGCTGTAATGGTAGTCTTTACATTTTCCCTTTCGCTCGTAGTATGGGGAAGGAGTGGACTCTAGGGGTACTACTAATTTAATTGAATAATCGAATTGTATCGATTGTTTAATTGATCGTTTTGCGAAACTTAAAAAATAAAAAGAATGTTTCTCCTTGTTTCAAAATTTTACTGGAATACAGTAATGAATAAGAAAAAAATAATGAGTAATAAGATAAATAATAAGCATTCAATCAAACAATGAATAATTACTCTAGTTGTATTTCGAAACTCAAATCTACGCGTGATAGGAAAATTTTTCCAATCGAATTCTTACTACTTACTAAATAAATATATATTCTATTTTGATAAAATAAACCAACTCTTAATATAACAGAATTTTGGATGTTATAAGGAAAAAACCAATCCCAGGGTTTCTTTATTTGTTTCCCTCTTTCTTTATTCTAAGAGAAAGTTGGTCTGGTATTAGATTACGACAATACAGACTTTCTACTGAAAAGGTTCTACACAAACACATAAAAAATTTAGATCTTTTCCATTGAGCGATCCACATATCGCGTATTTATTCATTTAACCTTTGTTTTAGACTCCTAGAGATTTTTTTATGTTTTTTTTAACTCATCTCATGTCATATTTAAGCAGAAAAAATAGGGGGGTCCGCTTTACTAATCTACTTTTTCAAAATCTGAAGAAGTTCTCATAGAACTTCGCGAATCATCTGTTAATAGCTCAAACAATGCAATGACTTTTTGGGAAAGTAGATCTAAAAAAAGAAAAAGATTCTTTAGTTTCGTTTTTTTTATTTTTCTTTATTTTTTTTTTTAGTTATTTATATAGTTAGTTATAGTAGAATCATAGATACTAAAATAGTAGATTTAGTATATGTCCATACTAATCCATTTTTCCTACGTTGACTCTTTTGAAGGACGCTGGACTTTATCCATATCAAAAAGTTCTAAGAAAGCTAGGAATTAAAAGAGTTAATCTTCAATTTTGGAGTGATCGAAATCCATACAAATACAAGTGGATGTACCGAAAAAAGAAATAAAATTAGACTACTATATTCAATGTACTATTTAGATATACATCTAATCTATGTACATAAATGTTGTAAATTGATCTAGATATAGGCTTTTGTTATATAACAAAAGCCTATATCTAGATACAATACAACTTTATATCAAGATATGTTTATATGATAATATAATACTCTAACTCTACTATACTTCTAACTCTACTATACTAGATAGTATGAACTAGATAGTATGATAGAAAGAATTATATAGAGTTCTTTCTATTTTCCACCATATACTATCTCAGAAACTTATGAGTCCATCCAGGTCATTTCATTTAAGACTTGAAGTTTGAATCCTTTTCTTTCATTTCTTCAATCATTGATAAGACCTAATAATTCAAGTTTCAGTCAAATTAATCATTTTGACTGACTGTTTTTACGTAGATTATAAGTAAGAAAGCAGTAGGAACTAGAATGAACAGTGCAGTAGCAATAAATGCAAGAATATTGACTTCCATAATCTCATTGTTTTTTACTTTACTTTGCAATAACTCGGGATCTAATCCCATAGAGATGAGAAATTTGATTCCTGTAACTCTAAATTCAATGGGATGAATTGCATTCTGATGATACAAAATCGGATCTATATTATGAATAACAATATCTGCTCTATCAAATCGATTCATCGTCGAGAATTGAATAGTATAACATATGAGGATCTTTTATCCATACGAAACCGAAATGGAATTCGTTATTGGATCAGGAATCCCATTGAATTTTTCATCCTTTTCTACTTTTCCCCATAAACGACCTTCTTCCTTCGTTATACTTTCTACTTAATACATACAAATTATGTAGTATTTATTATATAACTGGTATTCTATAGATCACACACAGATTCAAAGAATTAAGTAGAAGTAAAAAGAAAAATGGAAAAGGGCAGGTTAAATATAAAAGGAAAAGATCTAATAGTTGAATAGAATGTTCCCACAAATTTTCTAAAAAGCGGCGTTGCTTGGTCTTTTCTTTTATTTGATTAGTATCTCTTTCTTCGATTGAAGCTGGAAGGAAGCCATATATCAAAAATTCAGTGTGCAATTTGAATAAGAATGAGATAGGATAGATTGTTTCCAATTAATCATTGAAGATACACAAACAAAGAAAGTAGGAACTGGAAGAGATTGTCGTTTGTTTACCTTGACAAGTACTCTATATACTAATATCTCTCACCGCCGATTATACCAATATATATATATCCCTTAACTAGCGGAAAAATCTGAAATTCCCCTATTTTTCTGATGATAAATATAAAATGAAAAACAAAAGAAAAAGGGAAAAATGAATTTATCAATTCATCGGATATTAAATTCGGGACTGACGGGGCTCGAACCCGCAGCTTCCGCCTTGACAGGGCGGTGCTCTGACCAATTGAACTACAATCCCAGTGAGGTGTATTGCATACATATTCTTAATGATTTCAGAAAAATATTCTATTCGTCATGTTCTAACAAAGACACGAATGATATATTGACTGATATCATATCTACATGGATATCGACTATAGTGAGATTGACACAGATTACTAGTAACCGATGGTTCTTTTTTTTTTATTGCCAAAAAAATGACTAATCAACCGCTCAATGAAAAAATCTCCATTTTTCCTTTCATGATCCTTAACTTAATTTAATCAAGGATCATGAATCTAAACCGTTAGAAAGATAGGAAAGAATAAATAAGAGAACACGGATAAAGAAAAAAGGGATTCCTTTTCTTTTTACGGATCAGGCATTTCTTTTTTTCTGGAGGACAGATAAGTTCTATCATATTCATGGAGCGCGCAAATTATTGGGCCGAGCTGGATTTGAACCAGCGTAGACATATCGCCAACGAATTTACAGTCCGTCCCCATTAACCGCTCGGGCATCGACCCAGGAAGAAATTTTTCTAGGTTTATTGATAACTCATGATTAACTTCCTTTCGTAGTACCGTACCCCCAGGGGAAGTCGAATCCCCGCTGCCTCCTTGAAAGAGAGATGTCCTGAACCACTAGACGATAGGGGCATATCCGCCCAACCATCATCATACTATGATGATAGTATGAGCAGTTTTTTGGAATTGTCAATATAATCTAATGCTATGACTAGATTTGAAGACTGTTTTCTACTTTTTTGTGTTATGATTTCATATAATTTTTTTATAGTATGGTTCATGAACGAACCATACGTACTATTCTATAACGAATATATCTAAAATGAAATATATAATCAAAGGAAGTATAGGATTTCTTCAGTTCAGGTAGTGGTTGGTCCAACAACAAACCGGAAAGGGGGCTCACTTCACTTAATTTCTTTTCTTTAATTTTTATTCATTAATAAAAACTCCTTGCTTCGTTCATTGTTCAGATAAAATCTGGTTATCAACTATCCTAAGCCAGAAGACTCAAAAACGATAGAAATTTGCTTTTTATTTACAAGAATTCCAGGCTACGAATTCCCCCTCCCCCTTATCACATGATTCAAGAAAATCTTTTGAATCTATGTGTATGTCAGATTGGTACATGTATCAATCAAATAAATCTAATTTTGGTGGGTTGGTAAAAAAAAAAGGTAAACAAATGGATAGGTCTTAAAAAAATTCACTACATTATTTTTTTATCAAAATAAAATAAAAATATACTTTACTTTTTTTTTTACTTTTGTTTTGGGAGTAAATCCAATTTTTTGGTCCTAAATCAATCAGCCCCTATGCATGTATGTATATATTATGTACATATAATAGATATATACATCTATTATGCAATAAACTCATAATAGAAAATGGATAATTGATGAATTGAATAAAAGAGCCCTTTTAACTCAGTGGTAGAGTAACGCCATGGTAAGGCGTAAGTCATCGGTTCAAATCCGATAAAGGGCTTTTTCCACTAGACTCCGGTTTTCGTTTTTTAGGAAAGAATGGAGATATTTTTTATATTACTAAAAAAGAAAAAAGAAACCACCATTATAATGACTTCCCGTTATTATGAGTTATAGTTAGAAAGTGAAACATTAATTAATAATTATTTATTAAATAAACTATTTAAAATAAAAAAAAAAATAACTAATTGTTTTATTGCACTTTTTTTTATTAGAACTAGTCTACCTTGTTGTACTGACACAGTAGTCCTCTTCATGTCTGATTATTCTAATTTTTGTTTCTGGGCCAGAAATTCTATAGAATATTCTAGATATCAAATCGTTATTAGAAATAAAGTATTCTTACTTCGCCGTTGTTCTTATCAAACCCACCCTAAATTTATAAATCAAAAAAGTAAGTGGACCTGACCCATTGAATGATGGCTATATCAACTATTCTGATATTTAAATTCGATATAGATTAAATTGTACAAGCGGATTTTTTTATTCCCTTAGACCGCGCAAGTCAAGAATTTTTCGATATTTCTGATTTCATCTTCTTTTTACTGCACTGGATGCTTCATAGGAATAAATC